CTATTTAGGCAGAATACCCTCACCTATTGTTACTAAAAAACTGAAAGAAACCTCAGAAACGAAAGAAGGGGGGGAAAGTGAGGAAGAAACAGATGTAGAAATAGAAAGAACTTTCGAAACAAAGGGGACTAAACAGGAACAAGAGAGATCCACCGAAGAAGATCCTTCTCCTTCCCTTTTTTCGGAAGAAAGGGAGGATCCGGACAAAATCGATGAAAGGGAAGAGATCCGAGTAAATGGAAAGGGGGATGAATTCTATTTAAAAGAAACATTCTATAAGGATAACCAACTTTATAAAACTTATAAAACTTCTAATCTGGATGGGAAAAAAGAGTTAGAAATTTTTAAAGAAGATACAAATTTATTATGGTTTGAAAAACCTATTGTGACATAAAAAAAATTATACTGTTAATACTGGTTAATACTGAAAGTAAATTAATAAAAAAATCAATACAAAACCTAAATATAATAAGAGATAAGAAGAGATGCGTCCGACCCCTACATATTTAATACCTTCTCCTAAAAAGAAACTTGCAAAGCCGATCCCATTTGTAATTCCATCAATTACTCGTCTATCAAAAAAATGAGTTAGTTCAGCCAATCCTCTTATACCCCCAGTTAAAGATTTTGTATACAAAGCATCTATATAACCACGATTATATGACCAATTATATATCACATTTATTATTTTGTCCCACAAAGCTCTATTATAGGTTTTTTTAACAACTGAATTAAGTAAGTTTAAATTTTGTAAAGATGAATAAATAGGCTTATATAACAAAGTAGCTAAAAATATTCCCAAAAAAGCTATACTAAGGGAAGAACTTGCATTTATTACAAATTCCTCCCAATTCCCGGAATTATTTGAATTTTGATGTAAAAGATTTATAGCCGGGTTTAACAATTTAGATAATATATCTAAATCACTTCCGTCCTGATTAAACGGAATTCCTATGGCTCCAACAAACAAAGTAAAAAGAACTAATAGAAAGATGGGAAATATCATAGTATCGTCCGATTCGTGTGGGTAGGAAAAAGTGTTTTTAGTGGGAAAATTAGTAGTAGTAAGAAAAGGGTTTAAAGTTTTTTTTACATTGTCATCAATTTGATATGTCTTATTCCAAAAAAAGGAAGCCCTTTCATTATTATCCATTGCCACTAATAAAGGAAACTTTTTTTCGCTATTTTTTGATATTTCTTTTCCCCATAGAGATATTGAATAGAAAGAGCTACTTTTTTTACCACTATAGTTTTGAAACTGAACGTTTAGATGTCCCTCAAAAGTAAGTAAATAGACCCGAAACATATAAAACGCGGTTAATCCTGCCGTGGAACAAGCTATTATTGCGAAAATTGGTGAATAAAACCAACTATCATTAAGAATCTCATCTTTGGACCAAAAACAAGCAAGGGGTGGAATACCACAAAGAGAAAGTGTACCTACTAAAAAAGCGGTTTTTGTAATTGGGACATGCTTTTTTAAACCTCCCATAAGAACCATATTCTGACTTTTGTCTGGAGAATATCCAACAATGGATTCCATGGAATGAATAATAGAGCCAGATCCTAAAAACAACAAGGCTTTGGAATAAGCATGAGTAATTAAATGAAATAAAGCGGCTCGATAAGAACCCATACCTAGAGCTAACATCATATAACCTAGTTGAGACATTGTAGAATAAGCTAGACTTCTTTTAATATCTTTTTGAGCCAGAGCTAAAGTAGCTCCTAATAATACTGTTATTATACCTGTCAAAGATATGAAACCCATTATATAAGGTATAATTATAAAAAGAGGAAGAAGCCGAGCGACAAGAAAAATTCCTGCCGCTACCATAGTAGCAGCGTGGATAAGAGCCGAAATAGGAGTAGGGCCTTCCATGGCATCTGGTAACCATACATGAAGAGGAAATTGTGCCGATTTAGCAACTGCACCAGCAAATAAAAGAAAGGAGCACAAAGTAATAAATAAAAAATTAACTTCATTATTATAAATTAGGTTATTGGATATTTCGAACAAATCCCGAAATTCAAAACTACCCGTTACCCAATAAAGACCCAAAATTCCTAATAATAAACCAAAATCCCCTACACGATTAGTTACAAATGCTTTTTGACAAGCAGCTGCCGCAATAGGTCGCGTGAACCAAAAACCTATTAATAGGTAAGAGCACACCCCGACTAATTCCCAAAAAATATAAATTTGTATCAAATTGGAACTAGTAACTAATCCCAACATTGAAGTATTGAAAAAACTCAAATAAGCAAAAAATCTCAAATATCCTTGATCATGAGACATATAATTATCACTATAAAAAAGAACCAAAATTCCAACAGTAGTAATTAATATTAACATAATAGAAGTAAGTGGATCAATTAAATAACCGAATTCTAAAGAAAAATCATTATTAATGGTCCAAGAGCCCACATATTGATAGATAGAACTTCTATTTATTTGTTGAATAGATAGATAGACTGAAAGAATCATAACTATGCTTAACAGTAAAATACTAGGAAACGCCCACATACGACGAAGATTTTTTGTTGCCGTTGGAAAAAGGAGAAGTCCCACTCCTATTAATATAGGAACTGGTAGCGGAATGAAAGGTATAATCCATGAATATTGATATGTATATTCCATAATAAAAAGACCTTTTTATTCTTGTTTTATTCTTAATTAATTGTTTCTGATTCACCAGCTCTTATCACTTTTTTAGGTTCAATAAAAAATCAAGATATGGAAAATCAAAATAAAATTTTTGATTCTTAATTTTTCTCAATCTTTTTTTTTCAACACTTCACCTATTCAAATCAAGAAGTTCAAATTGGTCAAATGATATGAGTATAACCAAGTTACAATTACAAATTTTTTATTAATATATTTAAGTAAGATTTTTAGGAAGATACAAAAAAAATTTCAGTTAATATTACGTATTACGATAATTTATATCTATTAATTTCTATCTATAGAGTAAAGAAAAAAAATGAAACCAAAATGGACCACTTAATATATTACTTTATTTTGATATGACTAATATAATAGAATAGTAATAATAAGATGGCCGACCGTAAAACTTTTTTTGTTTGTTTATTGATAAAATTCATTGGGTAACTCTGCGATTGTCTTTTCTTGAACTAGAGGACATCTTTCGTTGTATGAAAGAATATGATATTCGAAATTATTATTTTCATAATATAAAAAAGAAATAAATTTCAAAGAAAAAGGAAATTACTAAAATTCATTTTATAAAATCATATATCCTTTTTGATTAACTACTAGTTTCATTCAAATTTTAAAATTTAAATTATGTGTACTTGCTTTTTTGGGGTTGATCAATTTTATAGCAAACTCAGACCCCCTGCGGGAGAGAAGTTGTTACCTTAATCGGAAAGAAAAAATGGAATTGTTTGAATAATAGATGTCTTTCACATCAAACGATAGAAATGAAGAACTCTTTAAAATTTTCATGGCAGTTCCCAAAAAACGTACTTCTATATCAAAAAAAAAGATTCATAAAAATATTTGGAAAAAAAAGGCATATTGGGTAGTCTTGAAAGCTTTTTCATTAGCGAAGTCTCTTTCAACGGGAAATTCAAAATTTTTTTTGTACGACAAATAAATAAGCAAACGTCGGATAAAATAATCTGAATCTCAAAATAGTACTCCCCTTTATAATATATTTTCTCATTTTCGGATGGGGATTTTTATTTTCCCCATCGGTTCGCTTGTCACAATAACAAGAAAAAAGTTTTATTATTTTCTACATAAAAGAAAAGAGAAGATCCTTAGGAAAAAAATCAATAGAAAATAAAAAACTTTTTTCTTAGACAAGATATTTAGACCAATATATAATAGGTCCACTAAATCCTAAATATAAATTTCTAAGGAATTGGATGTCATACTATGCACTATGATTCATAAAAAGCATTTTTGAGTTTAGATTTATAAAATTTATAAAATAAATGAGAAATCCATTTTATAAAAATATTCAAAAATGCAAACAAATAGGAAAGAACTTTTTAAAGTTATATGCTTGAATCGAAGTCATAATTATTTAGTTAGTAATTATTTAGTTAGTTTAGTAAAGTAGAAACTACGAAAATGTCCGCTAGAAAAAATGAAACATCTTTTTTTTTATAAAAGGATAATAATTTTTTTTATTGGAATATTTAAATACATATATTTTGCATATATTTATATTGAATATTGAAACCAAACACTTTTTTTCTCATTCATTTGAATTCAAAAAAATATGGAATTGACTCCTTCAAGAATCTCGACGATTAACTAAAAATAGATTATTATTATTCCAAATACCCTAAGCCGCTATGGTGAAATCGGTAGACACGCTGCTCTTAGGAAGCAGTGCTAGAGCATCTCGGTTCGAGTCCGAGTGGCGGCATGGCATCTTATACAAGAGATATAATAAGTCCTATAATGAATTCAATTCTAAATTTTAATTCCATAGAACCTTGCACCCCTTTTTTTATTATGATATTTTCTACTTTAGAACATATATTAACTCATATATCCTTTTCGATCGTTTCAATTGTAATTACAATTTATTTGATAAGCTTATCAGTCGATGAAATCATAGGACTATATGATTCGTCAGAAAAAGGGATGATAGCTACTTTTTTCTGTATAACAGGATTATTAGTCACTCGTTGGATTTATTCGGGCCATTTACCATTAAGTAATTTATATGAATCATTAATTTTTCTTTCATGGAGTTTTTCCATTATTCATATGATTCCATATGTTAAAAAACATCAAAATTATTTAAGCACAATAACTGCGCCAACTACCATTTTTACCCAAGGCTTTGTTACTTCAGGCCTGTTAGCTGAAATGCATCAATCAGAAATTTTAGTGCCCGCTCTCCAATCCCATTGGTTAATGATGCACGTAAGTATGATGATATTGGGCTATGCAGCTCTTTTATGTGGATCATTATTATCAGTAGCTCTCTTAGTCATTACATTTCGAAAAGCTCTAAGGATTTTTAGTAAAAACAATAATTTTTTAAATGAGTCATTTTTCTTTGAAGAGATCCAATACATGACTGAAAGAAACAATAGCACTTCTTTTTTTTCTTTTAGAAATTATTATAAAGCTCAACTTATTCAACAATTGGATCATTGGAGTTATCGGATTATTAGTTTAGGGTTTATCTTTTTAACCATAGGTATTCTTTCGGGAGCAGTATGGGCTAACGAGGCATGGGGATCCTATTGGAATTGGGATCCAAAAGAAACTTGGGCATTTATTACTTGGACTATATTTGCGATTTATTTACATACTCGAACAACTAAAAATTTAGAAAGTGTAAATTCCGCAATTGTGGCTTCTATGGGCTTCCTAATCATTTGGATATGCTATTTTGGAGTCAATTTATTAGGAATAGGATTACATAGTTATGGTTCATTTAATTTACACTAGCAGCTAATTAAATGAAAAATATTCTAACGAATACAAAGATAGAATATTATTCATATATTTTATAAATAAGAAATATTATTTTAAGTAAGAATATCAAATAAGAAATAAACTGTCGAGAACCATTTGAATCAGTACACTGCTTGATTCAAATGGTTCTCGCAAAGGCCAAATCCATCTGGTTACAATTCAAATTGGATTTTTACTTAACTTAAAACTTAAGATAAAATCCTACTTAAGCTTAAGAGAAAAAAGACTTTTCTTTCTCATTGTACAACGAACAATATACAAACAAATAGGATTGCTTTTTGATTTGTTCTTTTTTCCTAAAAACTATCGATAAAAATAATTAGATATAATAGCTTCGACCTTGTCAACTGATAATGAAAGAACGAAATCCGGATAAATACCGATACCTATTATTGGTAGAAGGATAGCGATCGAAACAAATAACTCTCGCGGTCCAGAATCAAAAAAATAAGAGTTTGGAATATTAAATATCCTGTATCCATAGAACATTTGACGTATCATAGATAATAAATAAATAGGCGTTAATATCATTCCCACTCCCATTAAAAAAGTAACTAGTATTTTTGGCATTAAAAGATATTTTTGACTAGTAATTATTCCTAAAAATACTAATAATTCTGCAACAAAACCGCTCATGCCCGGTAATGCAAGAGAGGCCATCGATAAGATACTGAACATCGTAAATTTTTTGGGGAGGGGGATAGCCATTCCACCCATTTCGTCAAGATAAAGAAGACGTATTCTATCATAACTCGTTCCTGCCAGGAAAAAAAGAGCAGCCCCAATAAATCCATGAGAGATTATTTGTAAAATGGCTCCATTGAGTCCCGTATCGGTTATAGAGCCAATTCCAATAATTATGAAACCCATATGAGATATAGAGGAATAGGCTATTCTTTTTTTTAAATTACGTTGACCCGGAGATGTTGAAGCTGCATAGATTATTTGTATTGCGCCTATTGTAATCAACCAGGGCGAAAATAGGGAATGGGCGTGGGGTAAAATTTCCATATTGATCCGAATCAACCCGTAGGCTCCCATTTTTAATAAAATTCCAGCTAGAAGCATACAAGTACTATAATGTGCCTCTCCATGGGTGTCTGGTAACCATGTATGTAAGGGTATAATCGGTGATTTGACAGCAAAAGCAATAAGAAATCCAATATAGAATATTATTTCTAGTGCCGGAGGATACGATTGATTAGCTAATGTTTGAAAATTTAATGTTGGTTCATTAGAACCATATAAACCAATACCTAAAACCCCTATTAATAAAAAAATAGAACCTCCCGCAGTATACAAAATGAACTTTGTAGCTGAATAGAGACGTTTCTTTCCCCCCCACATCGATAGAAGTAGATAAACGGGAATTAATTCTAACTCCCACATGATGAAAAAAAGTAAAAGGTCTCGAGAAGAAAATAATCCTATTTGAGCGCTGTACATTGCTAACATCAGAAAATGGAATAATCGGGAATCCCGAGTAATTGGCCAAGCCGCTAAAATAGCTAAAGTGGTAATAAATCCCGTCAGTAAAATAGGTCCTATAGAAAGTCCATCTACCCCCAATCTCCAATAAAAATCAAAAAAATTGATCCATTTATAATCCTCTGCTAATTGAGTTAATGGATCGTCCAATTGGAAATGAGAACAGAATGTATAGGTTGTTAAAAGAAGCTCTAATACGCATATACATATAGTATACCACCTAATTACTTTATTTCCTCTATGGGGGAGAAAGAAAATAAAAGAACCTGCCAATATCGGCAAAACTACAATTATTGTTAACCAAGGAAAATAATTCGTGGTAAAGACAAGATACACTTGGACAAAAAAACCCGTGCTAAAAAAAAAAATAGAATAATTATTCTATTTTCTGTTTTTGAACACGGGTTTTTGTCGGTAAAAAAAATCAACTGTATTCAAAATGTATTTAAGTGGTTTTTTTTGGAACGTATTAATAAGCTAGACCCATACTTCGAGTTGTTTCGTGCCATAAATAAACCCGAACGCTCAAAAAATCCGTCGGACAGGCAGATTCACATCGCTTACAACCGACACAGTCTTCTGTTCTTGGAGCAGAAGCAATTTGCTTAGCTTTACATCCATCCCAAGGTATCATTTCTAATACATCTGTTGGGCAGGCTCGGACACATTGAGTACATCCTATACAGGTATCATAAATTTTTACTGAATGTGACATTGGATCTATAACTTTTTGAATGCCATAAATTTTCGATCTAGTAAACTTTTTAATGAATCATATATTTAGACACCAGATGAATCAATGATTTTACCAGAATTTTTCCAATCAATCTAATTCTGGATTGACTCATGAAATTGGGCCAAGATACTTTGATTTTCCCTTTTTTCTCAAATCTATGTATCATACATGCTGATTGAAAATCATACTAATTGAGGTTGATGATAATTTAAATTAATGAATAGTCTAAATTTATTCATTTTATTTATTCAATAAATTCGATTGATTGATACGAATTGATTTTCTGTTACGATAAATTGACGAAACAATAGCTAGCCCAATAGCGGCTTCTGCAGCTGCAATAGCTATAACAAAAATTGAGAAAATATTTCCTTTTAATTGTCGACTATCAAAAAAATCTGAAAATGTTACGAAATTCATATTAACTGCATTCAGTATAAGTTCAAGACACATAAGGGCCCTAACCATATTTCGGCTCGTGATCAATCCATAGATACCAATAGAAAATAAATAGGCACTCAAAACAAGTACATATTCGAGTATCATTGACCAGCTCCTTATTAATTTGGATTCATTTCAATATGAACAACAATTCAAACGAGTTCATTTACTATCAAACTATAATAAGTACAAAGCAAGAGAGTTATATTTGGTGATAGATAAAAAAAAATGAGAGTCTTCAAATAGAATTGAAGATAAATGAATTTTATAACACGGAACGGGGTTGATTTTTGATTGCTGTTAATGATTATAAAGATTTATCATTGCCGAGCAACAGCAATTGCACCTATCAAAGCAACTAAAAGTATTATCGAAATCAGTTCAAATGGAAGAAAAAAATCGGTTGATAGGTGAATTCCAATTTGTTGACTATTACTTATCAAATCTTGTTCTATAATCTGATTTGATTTTGTCGTCCAAATAATCCCGTACCAAGACGTATTTAGAATAGTACTAATTAGTGAAACAAAAATACTTGTACAAACCAACGAAGTAATCCCATCACCAACAGTCCAAAGGTTCAAATCTTTGTAATATTCTGAACCACTCATGAACATTACAGCAAATAGTATTAAAACATTTATAGCTCCTACATAAATAAGGAGCTGTGCAGCCGCTACAAAATGGGAGTTTGATGAAATATAAAATAAGGATATGCAAACAAGAACCAATCCCAACGAAAAGGCAGAAAAAATTGGATTAGTAAATAACACTACTCCTAGAGCTCCTACTATAAGACCTGATCCCAGAAAAACTAAAAGAAAATCATGTATTGGTCCAGGCAAATCCATTTTTTTTAAGATAAATCGAAATGTTTTTCATGATTTTATTGACCCGACCGGGAAATTTTTTATAATATTCTATATGCTCCAAATTGTTGAAACATTTAATTCTAATTGACTGGGGTTAAATTAAAATTGATGTAGGTAGAATTGGTGTACCAATATCTTTTTTCTTTCAAGCGATAAAGGTCATTTAGTTCAAAACAAACATATAATATATATTTCAATTTCATTTTAGTTGCCTTTCTCACCAACCAATTAACAATTGGTCAGAATTTATATAGTCATTGACTAGAAAAAAAAAGAAATCATTCCTTTAGATTAGATCAAATTGAACCTTGATAATTGGAAATTACTTTTTCATTTTAATTAAATATTAAATTAATTTAATTTGAAATTAATTAAAGAGTTTTAAATTTTTTATTTTATTTTGGGCGAATTCAAAATTGTTCGAATTGTATAATCCTCAATTACTGATATTGGTAAACGACCTAAAGCAATTTGATTATAATTTAATTCATGACGATCATAGGCCGAAAGCTCATATTCTTCAGTCATTGATAAACAATTTGTTGGACAATACTCAACGCAGTTACCACAAAATATACAAATTCCGAAATCAATACTGTAATTAAATAATCGTTTCTTTCGAATACCGGTTTCCAATTTCCAATCAACAACGGGGAGATCTATAGGACATACACGAACACATACTTCACAAGCAATACATTTATCAAATTCAAAATGAATTCGACCGCGGAAACGTTCCGACGTAATTAATTTTTCATAAGGATATTGAATAGTTACAGGTAAACGGTTTGCATGGGATAAAGTAATCATGAACCCTTGACCAATGTACCTTGCAGCTCGTACTGTTTGTTGACCATAATTCATGAACCCAGTTAGCATAGGGAACATATTGTAAAGATCTATAAATAATTTAATGTTTGTTTCTTTCTCTTGTTTGAGAAAAGTCCTAACTATAAAATAGTGTATTCCTTTTTTCTTTACAGTGAAAGGAGTTGGGAAGAAGTTGTTAATAATAGATTACCGAGAGAAAGGGGTAAAAGAAATTTCCATCCAAGATTTAATAATTGGTCTATTCTTAGCCTAGGCAAAGTCCATCTTGTTGTAATAGAAATGAACAAAAACAAATAAGTTTTAGCTAATGTAATAAAAATACCAATTGTCATTCCAAAAACTCTACCCACTTTATTTATTTCAAATAGCTCAGGAACGAATATGTATGGAATAGAGATATTCCAACCACCCAAGTAAAGAACTGTTACAAATAATGAAGAAACTAATAAGTTTAGATAGGAAGCAACGTAAAATAAACCGAATTTGATACCAGAATATTCGGTTTGATAACCGGCTACTAATTCTTCTTCTGCTTCTGGTAAATCAAAAGGTAATCTCTCACATTCTGCTAGGGAAGAAATTAGAAAAACAACAAATCCTATAGGCTGACGCCACAAATTCCATCCCCAAAAACCATATTTTGATTGGACCTCAACTATATCAACTGTACTTGAACTGTTAGATAATCATAGTCGATGATAACATCACTGTTCCCATCGCTATTACAGAACCGTACATGAGATTTTCACCTCATACGGCTCCTCGGGGGCCAAAAATAAATTTAAAAGGACCAAACCAATATTATTCCAATACTATTTATCTTAATATGGTTGTAATATAAATATAGATTTTAAAGTAAAAACCTATTGGAAGATCCCGAATTAAACCAATGAAATTCTGTCTGCTAGATGCTATAATAATAACTAAAAAACGCTTCTGAATTGATCTTGTCCCTTAATAATTTTAATTTTTCTTTGTTGTGGGTAATAACTTAATCCTTCAATAAAATACTCCTTGTAGAAATATCAATAGATATTTCAATCCATCCTTTTCGATTACGAAAAAAAAAATTATAGAATTCAGTATTTCATGAATCATGACACAATATCTCTATGAATATATGAAAGAAAAAAAAAAGGATTTTTTTCGTTTCTCTTCTTCTTTCTTAAAAAGGGAGTTTCAAAAAAAAAAAAGGATTATTTCGTTCCCGATAGTCATTTTTTTTAATCTGTGGATAGGAGCATACTCTGGATCGGAATCATGAGGAGTACTGCTTGATCATTTCTACCAACGTAAAGCCCCAATTAGTATTCTTTTTATGTTATGAAAAATACCCTTTTGTATAATTTACATAAAAATCTCCATTACTAATCCTTTATGTATTTTTGTGTTCCTAACCATCCACTCATTTTTACTCAATGGTCCATTATAGTACTACATAGAAAGGATAATAAAAACTATATATGGTTGGTTGAGCTTTTGAGCCCGCTTCAAGCTTGGCTGATTAATCAACCGATCTTGGGGATAAAGGTCTTGTTTATTTTTATTTTCTTTTAATTCTTGTACATAGGAGATGAGACTCAATTTTTTTACTGCTAATTTAGAAGCTGTTTTCTTTCACTCATATAACTATCTGATTTAGTTCATCAACCTAAATAATGAATAAAAAAATGAAGATATATCTATTCAATTTCTTTCCTAAAAAGAAAGAAGGAAAGAAAAGTTTATGTTTAACCGAATCACACGTAGAGATATTGATAATACACAAAGAGTTAATGGAATTTCATAACTAATTGATTGAGCCGCAGCTCGTAGACCACCTAAAAAGGAATATTTATTATTTGATCCATATCCTGACATAAGAAGTCCGATGGGAGCAATACTTGAAATAGCAATCCATAAAAAAACACCGATATTGAGATCGGATAAAACAAGGTGATAACTAAAAGGAATTACTGAATAACTTAGTAAAATGGATATAACTGCTATGGAAGGTCCTATACTGAATAAACGAGTATCCCCTCGAGATGGGAGAATATTCTCTTTGAAAATTAATTTTGTACCATCGGCTAGAGCTTGCAGAATTCCCAAAGGACCGGCATATTCCGGACCAATACGTTGTTGTATTCCTGCGGATATTTCTCTTTCTAACCACACAATTACGAGTACACCTATTGTAATTCCCAATACAAGACTCAAAATAGGTACAAGCATCCATATGATTCCATAGAACTCTTTGAAGGATTCCAATCTGGAAAAAGAATTGATATCTTGTACTTCTGTTGTATCAATTATCATTTTAACGATCTACTTCTCCCATAATGATATCTATGCTACCTAATATTGTCATAATATCAGCCAATTTCATTCTTTTAACTAACTGAGGAAGAATTTGTAAATTGATAAATCCGGGTGGGCGAATTTTCCATCTCCAAGGAAAACCACTCTGATCTCCTATTAAAAAAATTCCCAATTCCCCCTTTGGGGCTTCAACTCTTACATATAGTTCTTGCTTCGGCAATTCAAAGGTGGGGGAGGTTTTTTTACTAATGAATCGATAGTCAAAATCATTCCATTCTGGATCCTTTTCTCTATCAAAGGATCGAATTTCTAAATTCTCATAGGGTCCCCCAGGAATTCCTTCCAGAGCCTGTTGAATAATTTTTATAGATTCTGTCATTTCACTGATTCGGACTAAATAACGAGCTAATGAATCTCCTTCTTTTTGCCACTGGATTTCCCAATCAAATTCGTCGTAACATTCATAACGATCAACTTTACGAAGATCCCATTGGATTCCAGAAGCCCGTAGCATCGGTCCTGATAAACCCCAATTTATTGCTTCTTCTCCGCCAATAATGCCTACCCCCTCAACTCGTTCTAAAAAAATGGGATTCCGCGTAATAAGTTTTTGGTATTCAGAAATCGCTGTTAAAAAATAATCACAAAAATCTAAACATTTATCTATCCATCCATGAGGTAGATCGGCTGCTATTCCTCCGATACGAAAATAATTATGCATCATTCTCATACCGGTGGCAGCTTCAAATAGATCATATATTAATTCTCTTTCTCGGAAAATATAGAAAAAAGGAGTCTGTGCACCAATATCTGCCATAAAAGGGCCAAGCCATAAGAGATGAGAAGCTATACGACTCAACTCTAACATAATAACTCTGATATAACTGGCTCTTTTAGGTACTTGAATATTCCCCAACTGTTCGGGTCCATTTACAGTTATTGCTTCTGTGAACATAGTCGCTAAATAATCCCAACGTGTTACATAAGGCAAATATTGTATAACTGTTCTGTTTTCCGCAATTTTTTCCATCCCTCTGTGTAAATAACCCAATATCGGCTCACAATCAATAACATCTTCACCATCTAGAGTAAGGATGAGCCGAAGAACACCATGCATTGATGGGTGGTGAGGTCCCATATTGACTATCATGAGGTCTTTTCTTGTAGTTGTTACATTCATAGGTTATTCCTCGATTCATTCTTTCATGAATTGCTGAAAACGAAAAGAAATTCATCAAAATTCAAGATCTAGTAAATCAAATAATTCAAGTGACTTTTAAATTTAACGAGTTTTTGATTCTCGAATATCCAGCCGACTAATTAATTCTTTATAATGTACTTTATTTTTCTTTGACAAATAAGACAGAAGCCGTTGCCGTTTTCCCAGGATTTTACGTAGACCTCTCTGGGATAAATAGTCTTTTCTGTGCAATTCCAAATGTAAAGTAAGTCTTCGTATCTTATTGGTGAAGCTAACTACTTGAAATTCAACGGACCCACTGTTTTCTTTTTTTTCTTCTTGTGAAATAACGGAAATGAATGAATTTTTTACCATAAAACAGAACCTTCTATCCTTTTATTTTTCTTTTTACAATTCAATAAATAAATTTTACCAATCAGTAAGAATAATGCTACTCATTTATAGTTTGTATATACAATAATCTTAATTTGTTTATGAGTTACTAATTTTATCAACTCATAAAAAAAAAAAAATGAATTAATCCAGTTTTCAATTTGATTTGGATACGATAAGAAAAGAGGTTCTATTTCTACACTCAAAAAAAGGGGAAAACCATTATTAACTTAAAAACAAAAAACTGCAAATAAAAAATAACAAGATTCTGTTGATTCATTTATAGACCTAATGGATATTAATACATGCATTGAATTAGTATTCAGTTATCAGAATGGAATGTAAAAAATGCATGTATGTATCTCTTTCTTTCATATATCGGATAGGGTAGAGAATGCATGCCAAAGGTTGTTATTAATGAATTTACAATCGTGGATACATATGTATCCTTACCATACTAAAACGACTGCTATTATTAGTATCAAACCAATATCGATTCATACAAGCTAAATCTTCTAATCGATAATTAGGCCAAAGAAAGAACTTTAATTTAATTAATTTATTTTTATCTCTTTTGGTTTTATCCAAAACTTCACTACAGTTTTTTATGTATTTGAAAAATACTAGATTTTTTTGTATAACATTTCTATTACTTGAATAGAAAGAAATTAGAATTCTTAATTCTCTTCGCCGTTTAGTGGATAAAATATTTTCAGGAACAAACAAATCGGAACGTATTTTGTCCCCGTTTTCAGGCATTTTTTGATGTTTTGCAATGGATTTATCAAAATTTTTCTTATCACTATAACCTTTTTCTCGATATCTTTGATTAATTGGAGGTTTACTTTTATGAACCAATGAAATATTTATCATTTGATAGATAAGAAATTGTCCGTCATTTTTTATAGACAAACGTACCGGTTCGATAATTAATATCCCACTTTTCATCAATTTTGTCAGAGTTAAATTCTTTTGAATCGTCAGAATATCCAAATTCATTTCTCCCCTTTGAATAGACGCCATAGCAATTTCTTTTGGATTTATCAATCTAAGCAGGAGACAATATACTTTGATATTATTCATCATTCTTTGATTTAAAAACTCATTCCATCTCAATTGAAACCGTAAATACCTTTTTAGGAAAAAATCAAGCTCTGCTTCTGTGTTACTCTTGGATTGTTTTTTCTTTCTACGTTTTTTCATATTTGAGCCTGCAGAATTTTCTTCAATATCTTTTTCTTGGTTTGAGAGAACTGATCCAAGAGAATCTTGGTTTTGTGCATCTGATTCAAGACTACCTTGTCCTGTGGATTCTTTTTCTTTTTGATTTAGATTCTTTAATTCAATAATATTTTTTTTTTTATTTGATAATATAAAAGGATCCCCTTCTCTCTTTCTATTGATATTTGGATTTTCACTAAAATTTTGATTTCCATTCAAATTGAAAAGAAGTACTTTGATTGGTATGATCCACGGTTTCATTTTATACGTATTATAAAATAGAATAATTTCTGGGAAGAACCAAAGTTTCAGACTCGATATAGGGCGACTTAGTATTTCTTCATTCATTCCCATCCAATCAAAAAGGTTTTTTTTTTTCTTGGATGGACAGATTTTTTTATTTTTGGATACTGTAAGATAAGAAAGACTCTTTTTATTAGTAATTTTGTCAATTAGTTCATAATTAGTAACCTCAGCCTTAGTATTTTTATTACCCTTGGGATCGATCCAGGACTTAATATCGACTTTTTTTCTAAGACAAAAATGGAAAATTTTCCAATCAAAATATTTTCTATCTGAAATTTTCTTCAGATTCATAATGTTATCTTCCCCTAGATAATCATTGAGAGGAATAAGATCTTCTGACATATTAAATAATATATCCTTATGTATATTGTAATCATAAGAAATCCTCTTTTTATTATTTATACCTAATGGTGATACATAAAGCTTCTTATTTTCATAATTAATAGATTTATATGAGAAAAGGTCATAAATATAGTGTTTTTGAAAGTTATATTTTTCATTCAATAATGAATTTGCTTCAAAATTATTTACATTAAATTTTTTGTAATAAATTAATTGGTCTGTTTTTTTATCAGAATACTCTTTGTTTAAATCTTTATTCTGATCCATACGTTGTTGATTGATTTTAGTTCTCCATTTTTGGGGCACTAAATAATACCATCTAATTGGGGATAAATCATATTGATAATAACCTTTTAACCAGTTTTTCCATTGATTCATTCCAGAATAAAAAAGAGATTTCGGTCGTAATTCAGAATGCAATATTTCTTGTTCTTCGAAAGAATTCCTTATTTCATTCTTAAGAAAAAGAGACGTTCCTTGATATTCAAAAACATATCTTAACTTATACAAGTTATACAAGTTAATAAATTGAGTTTGGTATAATTTGTAAAATACATATGCTTGTGACAAGGAGGATAAATCAAAAATGCTTTTCAAATTTTTCTTACTAATATCAAAAGGCGACTTTTTTATAGTCGAAATAAAGCGAAGTGTATTTTGATTTATTTTATTAATTTTTTCTTTATTTGTTTCATTATTGGAAATGTATTTATCAAGAATTTTTTTTGATAATTTTAAAAAAAGTTGTGTATGGATCCGCGGAATAGAAATGATAGATAGAACGATATCCATATAAATTCTTTCCATTAAAAATATTATAAAAAAATATGATTTACGGATAAATCGAACATTTCTTCTTTTAAATTTATACGAAATATTTTGAATTTGTTGGACTAGTTTAATAGCATAACTTTTTTTATTAGAACTAATAGTTATTTTATTATTTAGTTCCGAAGTTAAAAACTCTTTCTTCTTATCCTTTGTAATTTTATCTATTTGATTCCTGATTGTGGCTGTTCTATCAGTCAAATCTTTCATTTTTTTTTCTGTTAATGAAAAATCTTTCAAATCCATAAATCCAATTGGAATGGACGATTCATGAATTGTTTGATTCATCATTATCGAATCTTTTTCTTTTCTAGTTTCACTCAATTCAGATATTTTTCTTAATCCAAAAAATAGAAGTAGATTTCTTATAAAAAGTTCTTTGATTATTCTTTTTATAAATAGAATTCTTTTTACGATCCATTTTTTTGTTTCTTTTAAGATGTTTATAAAAAATTTTGTTCTTTTTTTTAAAAATTCTATAATTACAAAGGACCTCTTTTGCAATTTTCTAATTTTTTTTTTTAGTTCTTTGGAAATGGGTTTAAAAAATGAACGTCTTTTTCGGGGAGAACCAAAAGGAAATTCAGTTTCCATTCCCCAAACTGTTAAAAAACAAAAATCATCTTTTTGTCCTTTATTTTTCAGTTTCAACAGATTCTTTTGAGAGGATTGTAGCTTAGACCTGCGCCAAGGTTTAAGGCAAAAAGGAAATAGGATCTTTATCTGAATACCGTCTGTCAACCATTTTTTTGGAAATTCAGTTTCTGATAATTGAACACCATTATAGGTACATTTTATATGCATTTCTTTATTCCAATCTTTTAAGTCTTCGGACCATTCGGGAAATTGAAATAATAACATACGGACTATATTTTTAGCTATTATCAATGAAGGTAATATAATATATTTTCTAAGAAAGGATTGGCTTACTAATGCGGAACCTCTTATTACTTGCGTAAATAGAAAGGTATCCCAAGCTTCTGCTATTTCTATTCGTATTTTCTCTTGTATTTTGTATTCTTCTTTTTTTTGTTCTTCTTTTTTTTTTTTTTCATTTTCTTGTGTTTCTTCTTCTGTATAATCCGAAATTT